ATAAATTATATTATAGATATAGAGTTTGATAATAAAATTAGAATTCCCCCTAATATATTAAATAAGATAATTCTTAATAAAATTCCTCTATAGTTGCTAGCTTTTAAATCAATAATGTTATGTTTCTTTGATGTTCTTAGATTAACTGAAAAAAATAAACTCAGATAATAAAATAAGCTCATTAATGATCCTAAAATGAGCATAGATAAAAACAATAAATAAGGGCCTATAATACTAATCCTAATTACCAATCACTTGGAAACAAAGCCTAGTAATGGGGGTAATCCTCCTAAAGATAATAACATCAATATGATTCCCACTTGCGTAAGTCTAGAGCTCTTTAAATTACTTAAATCTTTTATAGATCTTGAATCTCTAAATCATAAACTCACAAATATACATAAAGAAACTAAAATATAAACTGCAAGATAGACTTTCATTACCCATTCTCCATGAATTAACGCAAATAAAATTCATCCTAAGTGTCCAATGGAAGAATAAGCCAATAATGCACGAATCTGAGTTTGATTTATACCCCCAAAACCTCCTGTTAATGCGGACCCTGAACTAAAAAAACATAATAAAACAAGTAACCAATATGAACTCCTTAATTCTAATAATGATGACATCAAAAAAATTGGAGCAAGTTTTTGTCAAGTTGCTAATAAAAGACAAGTAACTCAAGGGAGACCAGCCATAACACTAGGAAGTCAAAAATGAAAAGGAAATAATCCTAATTTAACACATAGACCTCTAACCATCATAATAAATCCTATAATGCTTGTAAAATACTCATTATTAAAGGTTTCCCAAGTAAAAGATATACTATAGACAACTAAGCTGCCAAAAATTAGAAAACTAGAGCCAATAGCTTGAACAACGAAATATTTTACAGCCGATTCTCTCTCCATTGATCCTTTCTGATATACTAACAGAGGTAAAAAGCCAATTAAATTGATTTCTAATCCCGCTCAAATCCCTAACCAATGTAATGAAGATACGGAAAAAAGGGTTCCCACCCCTATAACAGCTAAAAATATATAACTAAAAGGAAGTCTTGAAAACATAAGAAAAAGGATAAAATCGAATTACCCAAAACAAAGTTAGCAGCCCTGTTTTACTCCAAGTTTTTTCTTCATCTATTGAGCCCAATCTAAAGATCCTTCATTTCATTCATGAAATAATCCCACAATTAAAATAACTAGAAATCCAAAACCTCCTACTATAAGCTCCATTGAAAATCTAGTAATTATACTTCTTAAAACTGGCAACAGCAATACAATTTCAACATCAAAAATTAAAAAAATAATAGCTAATAAGAAAAACCGCAACGAAAAAGGGAGCCGAGCGGATTTAATAGGATCAAATCCACACTCAAAAGGAGATCTTTTTTCACGATCTCTTAAAGCCCGCTTAGCTAGAACTCACCCTAACCCTATTACAACACATGATAAAACTAATCCAATTACTCTTCTTCAAACTCTTCTTAACATTTAGTAGTGTCAGAGAAATTCACTTATCCCATATTAATCAACATCAATGATTTCCGTTCATCCGGCGTGACACTCATTTTAATTTAATTACCAACAATACTTTTATATATACCTCTAAATGAGTAATATCTTACAGTCTCCTAATTAACAGCTAGGCGCCTCTTTTTTGGCTTTCATTTAAGTATAAAAAGGGACTTTCACCCCCAAGTTACGGGCCGAAACCGAATGCAAATTTCTCGCTTTTTATACAGAATCTAGTGACCTAAAAATCTCATAGATTTATTTTCTGAATGCAAATCAGATCTTTTATATTAAAGTATTAAGTCATCATCTTATAACCAAAGAAGTTATTTAATCGTTTCTTAGAGGCAATTTTATTTTATGCCGTCTCTAGATTAAAAGTCTAGCACTTCTCACTCAGTCATCTAAGAAACATTGTTTTAAATTAGCAACCTCATCAATAAATAGAAAGGTATAAAAATAGCCATACCACGTCAACGAAATGTCAATATCATGCAGCAGCTTCAAAACCAAAATGATGCCCAGTAGAAAAATGTTGAAGTCAAACTCGTACTAAACAAACTAATAAAAAAGTTCTACCAATAAGTACATGTAAACCATGGAACCCTGTAGCAACAAAGAAACTAGAACCATAGGCACCATCAGCAATTGTAAACGAAGCCTCATAATATTCTCCTGCTTGTAAGAAAGTGAAATAAGCACCCAAAGCTACGGTGGCAACTAAACCTTGCAATCCCCCGGGATTATCTCCTTCCATTAATCTGTGATGAGCTCAAGTAACAGTTACTCCAGAAGCTAACAATACCCCCGTATTAAGTAATGGTACCTCAAAAGGATTCAAAGGAACGATTCCAGCAGGAGGTCAGCAAGAACCTAATTCTGGGCTAGGAGCTAAGCTTCTGTGAAAATAAGCTCAAAAAAAAGCAAAAAAGAAACAAACTTCAGACACAATAAACAAAATTATACCCCAACGTAATCCTTTTGATACTTGAATTGTATGAAATCCTTGAAAAGTAGCCTCCCGAATAACATCTCGTCACCATTGCACCATAGTTACAGCAATAAGTACTAAACCTAATACTATGGTTACATATCTATAACCGTGAAATCATCCAGCCAAGCCAGAAGTAAGAAAAAGAGCTCCCATGGATCCAGTTAAAGGTCAGGGTCTAAATTCAACTAAATGAAATGGATTTCGTCCCATAAAAGTTTATTTAATATGCTTCAAGGCAAGCCAGCGCTTTTTTGGATGCGCTGGCCAAGGTTGATGCCGAGCGAGCCTATTTTAATAAAAACTTGGCCAAATAGTGCTTATTTTGGACCTTTGTGCTAAAGCCAGCGCATCCAAAAAAGCGCTGGCTTGCCTTGAAGCATAATGTGCTACCTTAGCATCTTCAGTGCTATGCTCTATATATTTAAGCTACCAAAGCTTAAGAAGAAAGAAATAATATAAAGATTGTAAGGAGGGCTAAAAATATTAATATAATAAAGAAATTGAAAGACTTAATCTGAACTTTTTGATTTTGTTGAGAAAATTTTCTTGTTACTATGTTAGCTCCTTGACCCCCAAGAATTTCTATTCAACCTAAATCAATAGATTTTATTAAGTTGGTTCCTAATAGTATTGAAAATTTTGTAAGAGGCTGAGCCGAAATAGGAGCTAAGAATCACATTGTGCTGAAGAAAAATTTTACTTTATTTATCTTTTTCTCATTGTAGTCTATATCTCAAATGATCATAGCACTAAATAAACCTAAGAGAATGACAAAGACTGTAAGTAATTTTATAGTTGTTGGTATTACAAATGGGATTGGATTAAAAGAAATAAAAATACTTTGTATAAAAAATCCTGCTACAATTGCAGCTAGAGCTAAAATAGTCGTAGCTCAGTTAATATACGGATCTGCTTCTTGTTTTGAATGTAGAGGAGAATTTTTTATATAACTCCATAGTGAACAAAATGAGAGTCGAAATGAATAGGCTGCAGTTATACCTGTAGCCAAGAAGATTAATAAGATTATTAGGAATCTAGTTGGACTAACTAATGAGAGTTCTAAAATGAGATCTTTAGAATAAAATCCTCTCAAGAAGGGAGCACCACAAAGAGATAAATTAGCAATGTTCATACAGGCAATTGTCAGTGGTGCTTGTTGTGAAATTAATCCTATGTGGCGAATATCTTGGGTATTTAAACTGTTATGAATAATAGTTCCCGCGCATAAAAATAAGAGGGCTTTAAATAATGCGTGAGTATATAGGTGGAATAAGGCTAAATGTTGCATCCCTATTCCTAGGCTTATCATTATAACTCCTAGTTGTCTTAGCGTAGATAAAGCAATAATTTTTTTAAGATCGTTTTCATAGTTGGCACCAATTCCGGCTATCAATAGAGTTAAGACTGAAATAAAAAGTAAGCTGGATTTAAATCCCTGGATTGTATCTAAAAAGGGATAAAATCGGATAAGTAGGAATACTCCGGCTGTAACTAGGGTAGATGAGTGAACTAAGGCTGACACTGGAGTGGGTGCCGCTATTGCAGCAGGAAGTCAACTAGAAAAAGGAATTTGGGCTCTTTTAGTTATTGCTGCAATAGTCACGGTTAATGCAACTCATGAAGAGAGATAGAAATCCCATATTAGTGTAATTCCTCAGTGTCCTTGGAGAACTAATAATCCAATAGAAATCAAAATTATTACATCTCCAATTCGGTTAGCTAAAACAGTAATTATTCCGGCTCCTAAGGATTTTATGTTTTGATAGTAAATTACTAGAGCAAAGGACACAATACCTAAGCCATCTCAACCTAAGAGTAAGGCTGGTAAGCTGGGAATAAAGACTAATAAGTTTATTGATAATACAAATAATATAACTAATCAAGTAAATCGTTTCAAAAATGGATCATGAGACATATAGCTTGAAGAAAATATTATCACGCAACCTGAAATTAAGCAGACTACATTACTAAATCTTAATCTAATTCTGTCAATAATAAAGATAAATGTTATAACACAGGAGCTAACTTGAAAAATTGTTCATTCAAATAAAATTGAATCCTGACTCATTAGAAATCTTATCGTTACTGGAAAGATTAAGGTTCTATATATTAAGAGGAATAAAGAACTAATAGATGAAGATTTTAATTTTGCAAACATGATCAAGTGAAAAAAAATTTCATTTTCAACTCCACAGATTGATGTTTTTAATAAACTAACTTGACACATAAAATTTGCTTTAAATTCACATAAAGATTAGGTCCCTTTTAATAATTAGCAAATTTCCGGGAATTCAGTGTAAGAAAAATAGTGTAAATCCTGGCATTTTAAAGTTATTAAATGGTTTAATAAATTTAGGACTGCCTCCGTGTTGAATTGAAGTAAATAAATATATACTATATAACGCTGCTAGAAATCTTATTAAACCTAATGATATTAAGAAGTAACTAGATCTAAAGATGGTAGAAGGAAAAATTATAATTTCTCCTATTAAATTGATTCTAGGAGGCGCAGCTATATTTATAACACAGAATATAAATCATCATAAGGCTAGTGAGGGAAGGAGTATTAATATTCCTTTTCTTAGAAATAAACTTCGAGTATGGGTTTTTTCGTAAGTGTAATTTGCTAAAGCAAATAATGCTGAAGAACAAAATCCGTGTGAAATTATTAGTACTAAAGCGCCTGCTCATCCTCAAGATGTATTTGAAAAAGCTCCAGCTAGTATAAGGGATATATGTCCAATAGAAGAATAGGCAATTAGTGATTTAAGGTCAATTTGTCGGAAACAAATGATTCTTGTAAGAACTCCTCCTCATAGAGCTAAAGAGAAAATAAAAATAGATCTATAAGATATATAAAAGTTAAAATATTGATGAAAACGGAGGATGCCATAACCCCCAAGTTTTAATAGTACTGCCGCTAGAACCATAGACCCTGCTACAGGAGCTTCTACGTGAGCTTTAGGAAGCCATAAGTGAACTGTAAATATAGGAAGCTTGACTAGAAAAGCTGTGAAGATAATAAATGTTATAAAATTTCAAGCCCAAGAAAATTCGGTTCTATAGATCTGGTTCCGTAATCTAGATATAACTAATATTTCTCCAGAAGAGAGCTCATAATTTATTCAAAGAATTAAGAGTAGCAAGGGAAGAGATGCAGCTACAGTATAAATTATTATATATATTCCGGCTTGAAGTCGTTCAGGTTGATATCCTCATCCTAAAATCAATAGAAGAGTTGGAATTAAAGAGGCTTCAAATAGAAAATAAAATAGGAGACTATTAGAGGCTAAAAAAGTTGCAATCAAGATTCTATTTAATAATAGTAGAAAAAAAGAAAAAAGTTCTTGAGCATTATTATTAATTTTAACTCTATTTTGTCTAGCTAATATTATTATTAGGGAAATCCAAAAAGTTAGGAAAATAAGGACAGAAGACATTGAATCTTGAACTAAGATATTAGTAGAAAATTCAAATGTTCAGAATGGGGTAAAAATGTGTATAGTAGAAAGCATTCTCCCTAGAGCTAAAGATCATATTTTTTGATATCAGGATCACCGCCTAGTTGGGATTGCCAAAATAACTAATGAATATAACAATAGGCCTAACATTTTTGTAAGGAAAACCTGGAGACGTAGTCATTTCCCTGGGCACGAATAATTGCTACAAGAATAGCTAATCCCAACCTAGCTTCACAGGCTCCTAGGGTAATTAAAATTAATGAAGTCTGTCCACTAAAGGTAATGTTATTAGAAAGAGCAAATATTATAATAAATAAATTTATTGTCGCTGCCTCTAAGCTCAATAACACTCTTAAAAAATGTTTATACTGTAATGATAGTGCTAACAAAGCTATAAAAAATCCAAGTATACTAAGTAAAGTTAAATAAAATGTTCTCATATCATGGTTTGCAATAATAGCTTAAATTTAGAGCATTGGTCTTGTAAGCCAAAGGTGAAAAAGATTTCTTATTGCTAATAAGCTATTAAGTGAATTGAACACTTTAAGTTTGTTTTCAAGACAAACTGTCCCCAGGAAATAGCTTTGTATTAAAAATCTAGAATATTATCTCATAAAATTTGTGCTAGGGGACTAAGAATAAAGTAACTAAAATATAAGACTGTAAAAATTTGCCCAATTCCTTCATATGGGGCTTCCACCGGGCAGGCTCCAATTCATGTTAAAATAAAGAAGATTCCTACAAAAAATCAGAATAAGATTTGATTTAATGGATAGTAAGCTATTGAGCGAAATTTTCCTATATGTGTAAGTGGAATAATAAATAGAATAGCAACAGATATTGCTAGAGCAATAACACCCCCAAGCTTATTTGGAATTGAACGGAGAATCGCATAAGCAAATAGAAAGTATCATTCAGGTTGGATATGAACAGGGGTTACTAAGGGATTTGCAGGAATGAAGTTTTCAGGATCCGTGAGTAATTGTGGGGAAAATAAAACTAATAGGGTTAGTAGTGTAAGAACAACTAAAAATCCTACTAAGTCTTTAAAACTATAATATGAATGAAAAGGAACCTTTTCTCCATCTCTATTTAATCCTAAAGGATTGTTTGATCCTGTCTCGTGTAAAAACAACAAATGTAAAATTGTTAAACCTATAATAGCGAAAGGAAGTAGAAAATGAAGGGCAAAAAATCGAGTTAAGGTAGCATTATCAACTGCAAACCCCCCTCAAACTCATTCTACTAATATTTTACCAATATATGGGATAGCAGATAATAGGTTGGTAATAACAGTTGCCCCTCAGAAGGACATTTGCCCTCAAGGGAGTACATAACCTAAAAACGCAGTACCCATAGTTATAAATAATAAAATAACTCCAATATTTCAAGTGTGTTGATTTACATAGGAACCATAATATATTCCCCGACCAACATGAAAATAGATACAAATAAAGAATCAGGAACCTCCGTTTGCATGTAAGGCCCGTAAGAGTCATCCATACCTTACGTCTCGAGTAATGTGTATAACTGAGCTAAAAGCCAAATCTACATGAGCTGTATAATGTATAGCAAGAAATAAACCAGTTAAAATTTGAATCCCTAAACAGAGACCTAATAAGGATCCAAAATTTCATCAAATTGAAAGATTTGAAGGAGCTGGTAAGTCTACTAAAGCGCCATTCACAACTTTTAAAACTGGATGAACTTTTCGAATAGGACTTCGCATAATTAGAATAATATATAATATTTATTCTCTAATTTATTCTTTAAATGGGCGAAGAGAAGCATGCTGATAATAACAAATTTTTACAACTACAACTAAATTAATTAATAAAATAATACCTAACCCAATAAGGATTGAAATTATCTGGGGAGAGACTATTTCGGTTCCATATATTTTCAAAAATTTATGTCCACTATATAAATTTAAATAGTTTAAAGAAGAAAAGTCAATTAAAGGATATAGAAATATAATAGTCCCAAGTAAAATAAATATGAAACCAAAAAAGAGTAATGGTCTACCTCTACCAAAAAGAACGTTTGGAGATAATGCAGCAACATAAGCAAATATAACCAGTAGACCCCCAACATAAATCAAAAAGAGAATATATCCATATCAGGAAGATAAAAGTATGGCACTAATGGAACACATTATTAATGTGGCAAATATAATTACTAATCCTAGTCTAAGAGGTTGAGCCATTAAAGGGAGTAGTAGTATTCTTGAAGCAGCCATAGTAAATAAGATTAAAGCACTCATTTCGAAGAGTAGGATTATACTACCCAATCTTTAGCTTCCAATGCTAATATTTTTCTTAAACTACAACTTCGTTAATAATAAAAATGGTATGAAATACAAATAATCATTAATAACAAGGATAATGCAGCAGGTAAAAATCCTTTTCAAGTTAACCCTATTAGTAAATCATAACGGAATCGGGGGTAACTTCCTCGTACCCAAATAAATAAAAATGCAAAAAATAATACCTTAAATATAAACCCCAAATCTCTTTCAAATAAAAATATAGAACTCCCTCCAAAAAAAAGAAGGGCTGTAAAGAGTCTTATAACTAAAATATTTGCATATTCCGCTAAAAAAATTAAAGCAAAACCAGCAGCTCCATATTCAATATTGAACCCAGATACTAATTCAGATTCTCCTTCTGCAAAATCAAATGGAGCTCGATTAGTCTCAGCTACACATGTTACGAATCATATTAAGGAGACCGGCAATATAACAAAGGTTAATCAAATAAATTGTTGAGATTCTTTTATTTCAATAAATCTAAAAGTGCCAACTAAGAATAATGGAAATAATAAAATTAAAGCTATGCTAACCTCATATGAAATTGTCTGGGCAATTGCTCGCAAACTTCCTAATAGAGCGTATTTCGAATTAGAAGATCATCCAGCAAGTAAAGTACCATATACATTTAAACCAGAGACACATAAAAAGAATAAAATTCCTCATTTAAAATAGCCAGTGGAATATAAACTTGGGTAAAGTTGTCATAGTAATAGAGCCAAGATAAACCTAAAGATGGGAGCAATAAAATATGGAGAATAATTAGCCATAGTTGGTTTTGCAATCTCTTTAGTTAAAAGCTTTGCTGCATCTGCAATAGGTTGTGGTAATCCTGCTAATCCTACTTTGTTTGGGCCTTTTCGAATCTGAATATACCTTAATCCCTTTCGTTCTAAAAGAGTAAAAAAAGCGACCGCTAATAAAATACAAATATATGTAAAAAGACAAGAAATTAAAGAAAGATACATTATAAAGAAAAGAAATTTCATCTTTATATTTAGGGCTTAAACCTAATGCACTTCATCTGCCATCTTTATATGTCAAATAAAGGAGTTTCACCTATGTCTATTGATCCTAAGTCAATTGCATTAACTTTGCTAATTTGACATCTTATTTAATTAATTATATTTATTTCTATATTATATTTAATCAATGAATTAATATTATGACAATATTATAAGTTGGTCCTTTCGTACTAAACTTATTTTAGTTAATAAAAGATAGAAACTGACCTGGCTCACGCCGGTCTGAACTCAGATCACGTAGGATTTTAATGGTCGAACAGACCAACCTTTAAAGACTTCTGCATCTTTGGGATATCCTGGTCCAACATCGAGGTCACAAACCTTTTTTTCGATATGAGCTCTCAAAAAAGATAATGCTGTTATCCCTACGGTAACTAATTTCTTTAATCAAAATTTTTTGGATCAATACTTGTAAGTTTCATTATTTTAAAAGAAGCTTTGTTTGTTCCTTTGTCGCCCCAACCAAAATTTTTAATAAATTTTATTTTATAAATATTTATTATTACTTTATTAATTTCTTTAAAGCTCGATAGGGTCTTCTTGTCTTTTAATACAATTTAGGCTTCTTCACCTAAAAATAAAATTCTATATAATTACATAGAGACAGCTTTATTCTTGTCAAACCATTCATACTAGCCCTCAATTATAGGGCAAATGATTATGCTACCTTTGCACGGTCAGAGTACCGCGGCCGTTTAAAACTACTTCACTGGGCAGGTCCGACTCCTTATATATTAAATAATCAAGGAGCCATGTTTTTGATAAACAGGCAGAATATTAGATTTGCCGAGTTCCTTAATGTAATTTTATTTTTAAATTATGTATTAATTTATTATTTATAAAAAATAATATTAGGATTATATTTTATTAAATACTCATTTTAGCATTAATATATCTTATATTAAATTTATAAGTTTTCCTTCATTATAGATAAGTAGATCAATTATATTTTTAAAAGTTATATAAAATTATAACAAAATCATATAATTATAGCTATTTTCAAGCTTAAATTTAAAATAAAATTTAATACTTTTCTATTTTTTTAATTACTGAGCTTATCCTCAGTAATCTAATTTAACTAAGATTTATTTAGAGTTATATTCTCATTAAAAACTTAGTTAATAGCACTTAAATGCTTTTCTGAAAGAACTAGCTATCATCTAATTCGAATAAAATTTCATTTCTATTTTTAACTATTTAGAAGTTTTTGCTACAACTACCCTAAAATAAATGTTCTTACTAAAATAAGAGTTAAAAATAGCTCATTAGATTTCGAGAAATTATAATTAAAATTTAAATCTAGCTAAACCATGATACAAAAGGTACAAACATTAATTTTTTCTGTTAATTAATTTACCTTATTCCTTCTCAGTACTTTCCTTTAAATAAAACATTAAATTTTAATCACCTTTACTTAATCTACAAATGTTTTAATTTATAAATTCATGATTATATTAAAAATTAGTTTAACTTTATTAAAAACAACTTAATTATCAAAGTATTTTTTCAGTGTAAGTGAAATGTATTAATTTATACTATGTCTTTATTTTTCATCCAGGAACAATTTCCATTACCCCTACTATGTTACGACTTATCTCGTTTTTCAATGAGAGCGACGGGCGATGTGTGCACGTTTCAGAGCCTTATTCAAATTATTTTTATATAAATTTATTTTACTTTCAAGTCCTCCTTCATTAGGAAAGTAATTTCAGCATCCTATCCGTAATTATAAATTTTAATTGTAACCCATCCTCACCTCCATGTAGGCTGCACCTTGATCTGACGTCTAAATTTAATTAATTTTTTTGCCAACTTCTTGCTTTTTAAAAGTTACCTGACGACGACGGTATACATACTGAATTGCAAATAGAGGTTAGGTCTAACGTGGATTGTCGATTATGAGACAGGTTCCCCTGAGAGGTCTAAAACACCGCCAAGCCCTTTGAGTTTTAAATTTTATTTAATTGATTCATAGTACTCTGGTAAATCTCTATTTATTTACGACCAAGAATAATGGGGTATCTAATCCCAGTTTCCCTCAAGGCTATCGCAGATTCAACCTTAATTGATTTATACTAAATTATTTACTTATATCTAAATTTTACCTTTTTATAAGAAATGAATAAACCTATAATTAATTTGTATTTAACTGCCTTTTTACCTTAATATACATAACTTGATCTCTTGGTATAACCGCGGATGCTGGCACCAAGTTAACCAGACCTAACTACACTAAACTAATACAAGCTTTCGCCTTTATCTTAATCTTAATCACTGGTGTTAACGGAACATTCAGAACATTTTATAAAAAATAATATTCTCAGAAAGAACTATTTCATTATTTTATATACTAAAATACTTCTTTTTCCTTCTCGCCCCTTTCAATAGAAACCATGTGTATTCTTTAGTTTTTATTATGTTAAAAGTCAGAGCCAAGCTTCAATTAAGACTTAATTAATACGTTTACTATGATAATAATTAAGTTGATATAACTCTTTTTAACCATATTAAAATAGATAGGTTTCTAGGGTGTATCATTTAAGCACATTAGATTTTCATTCTAAAGGTATAAAATATATTTATTAGAAATAATCTTTTGAGTATGAATATAGTACAGTTGCCTTCCAAGCAAAAGGATTAATAAAGTTTAAAAAAGATATTACAAAGCGGTGTTAGGGCACGAAGAATTTTGATTTCTTAGGAAAGGGTCATACCCTTCTGGTAAAGGTTTTAAGTTAACTTAAACTATAAGCCTTCAAAGCTTAAAATAAAAATAAATTTTTAAACCTTGCCCGCCATAGTTTAAATTAAAACATTGACCTGCAAAATCGAAAATGGAATGGTTTCCTGGTGTGTTGCTTGTTTGGTGGCTGAGATATAAGCGGTAGACTGTAGATCTATTTACGGAATTAAGTTTTCCCAACAAAATTTTAAATGTGTAAAATAAGCTAAGGATAAGCTGTTGGGTTCATACCCCAAAAATGAATATTAAGTTCTTTTACAACTGTAACTTTTATAATAAGTAAATTTTATCTACTAGTAGATTAGTGAGGATGCTCATCTGAATAGAGAGTAATTAATAAACAAAAAATGTATGCCTGAATTAATCTAATACCAAATTCAAAAATTGTGTAAAAGATTTGAATTGATAATAGCATAAGTATAGAAAAAATAGAAGATATAAAGAAACTAGTTGTTAAATAATTTCCAATTAAAGTTAAAACAATATGTCCTGCTCTTATATTAGCAGTTAGTCGTACAGATAAAGTAATTGGACGTACTATAATTCTAACAGTTTCAATAATTACTAGGAATGGATTTAAGGGAGCTGGCGCTCCTATTGGTAATAGCCCTGCTACAACCGAACTAGGATTGAAAAAAATGGCTGAAATAATTAGTGATAGCCAAAGAGGCAAACCTAAGGAAAGAGACACTGCTAAGTGTCTTGTAGGACTAAAAACATATGGAATTAATCCCCTTAAATTTATAATAATTAAAAATAGAAACAGACCACTAATAACGTTAATAAAACCTCCTATATTTAATCCAAATGAACGGAAAATTTGGGAGGAAACAGTATCTTTAAAAATTATAATTAAGCTAATTCAGCGTGGGGTTATAATTCAGTAGGTAGAACTAAAAATAACAATAGTGCTTAATGAGAAAATTCATATTAAAATGTATAAAGATATAAAAACTTGGTTATTATCATCAAATGAAGAAAAAATGTCCACAAGCATTCTTTTATCAGTTTCACTTATTTTCCTTTACATCAGAAGAAGTTGAACTACTTCTCTGGAAGAAAATTTTTTTAGATCATCAAATTAGAATAGATAGTCTTAACACAGCAACTCAAAATAAAATAAACAAAAAGATTCAATTTAGTGGGGATAATTGAGGCATATAAAAAGTACTAAATTTAATTAGTAACGTAAGGCTGACAACCTTATATTATAGTTTAACTAACTTTTTACTCTGAAACATTAACAACTCATTCCATAAAATTTTCTAAAGGAATTGCTTCTAGTACAATAGGTATAAATGAATGATTGGCACCACAAATTTCAGAACATTGTCCATAAAATACTCCTGGATATTTAATATAAAAACTAAGTTGATTTAATCGACCAGGAATAGCATCCGCTTTTACACCAAGAGAAGGAACAGTTCATGAGTGAATAACATCAGCTGAAGTAACAAGAACTCGAATATCCGTTTGAGTTGGAAGAACTACTCGATGATCAACTTCAAGTAACCGAAAGTCTCCGGGTTCTAATTCGTTACTTGGAATTATATATGAATCGAACTCAATGTTTAAAAAATCTGAGTATTCATATCTTCAATATCATTGATGTCCAATTCTTTTCACCGTAAGACTACAATCTCCAACTTCATCTAATAAGTATAATAAACGCAGAGAAGGTAGAGCCAAAAAAACTAAAATGAATGCTGGAACAATAGTTCAAATAGTTTCAATTTCTTGTCCCTCCACTAATGAACGACATGTATATTTGTTTAATATAAGAGATAGAGCAGCATAACCAACCAGACTAATAATTATAACTAAGATTATTATAGCATGATCGTGAAAAAAGATTAGTTCTTCTATTAAAGGCGAAGCTGCATCTTGAAATCCTAATTGTCCTCATAGACTCATATCTTATTAAAAAATTTAATTTGCAACTAAAGCACCCGTTTCTGGAGCATTATGGAAATCAGCAGGTAAAATATTGTCTCATTCAAGAGCTGTTCTTAAATGTGTGCTTCAAACAACTCTACGTTGAGAAACTAGGGCTTCTCAGACAATTACCATAAAGTATAAAACGGCAATGAAAGAGATTATTGATCCAATAGATGAAACTACATTTCATTTTGTATAACAATCAGGATAATCTGAATATCGACGAGGTATTCCTCTCAATCCTAAGAAATGCTGAGGGAAGAATGTAACATTTACCCCAATAAATATAATATAAAAATGTGCTTTAGTTCATCGACTGTGTAAAGTAATTCCTCTTAATAATGGAAATCAATAGTTAAAAGCTCCAAATAAGGCGAATACTGCTCCTATAGATAATACATAATGAAAGTGGGCAACTACGTAATATGTGTCATGTAGCATAATATCTAAAGATGAATTTGATAAAACAATTCCAGTTAATCCCCCAACTGTAAACAGAAAAATAAATCCTAATGCTCAAAGCATTGGAGCTTCATATTTAATTTTAGCTCCGTGAATAGTAGCTAATCAACTAAAAACTTTAATACCTGTAGGTACAGCAATAATCATTGTAGCAGCTGTAAAGTATGCTCGAGTATCTACATCCATTCCAACCGTAAACATATGATGAGCTCAGACAATAAACCCAAGAACACCAATTGCTAACATAGCATAAATTATTCCTAAAGTACCGAATGTTTCTTTTTTAGCAGAATAATGACTTACAATATGTGAAATCATACCAAATCCTGGTAAAATTAGAATATAAACTTCAGGATGTCCAAAAAATCAAAATAAGTGTTGATATAAAATAGGGTCACCACCTCCTGCTGGATCAAAAAAAGCTGTATTAAAATTTCGATCTGTTAAAAGTATAGTAATAGCTCCAGCTAAAACTGGCAAAGAAAGGAGGAGTAGAATAGCTGTAATTTTTACAGATCATACAAATAGAGGTAAACGTTCAAATTGTATACCTCGTCATCGTATATTAATAATAGTTGTAATAAAGTTAACAGCACCTAAAATAGAAGAAGCACCTGCAAGATGCAAAGAAAAAATGGCCAAATCAACTGAACCCCCAGCATGAGCTAGATTACCAGCTAAAGGAGGATAAACAGTTCATCCTGTACCTACACCCCTTTCTACAGCAGCAGAAGAAAGTAATAATAATAAAGAAGGAGGAAGCAGTCAAAACCTCATATTATTTAAGCGAGGAAATGCTATATCTGGAGCCCCTAGTATTAAAGGAACTAATCAGTTTCCAAAGCCCCCAATTATCATTGGTATAACTAGAAAAAAAATTATTACAAAAGCGTGTGCAGTTACAATAACATTATATAATTGATCATCACCTAATAAAGCTCCAGGTTGTCCTAATTCGGCTCGAATTAATAACCTTAAAGCAGTTCCTACTAGGCCCGATCATATACCAAATAAAATATATAGAGTACCAATATCCTTGTGATTTGTAGAAAATAATCAACGCAT